AAATATATGTAATTTATACTTGTATATATTTGTAATGTTTATTTACTTATATATACATAAGTATACAAAGAAATTATTATGGAATTTTAGCTGTATATTAAAGAGAAGATGTATAACTATAATATTACATATTATAAGTTATATAAACTCTAAGAGAAATTAAATTTTAAACTAAGCAAATTGAAATATCTCAGTAGCTTAAGGAAAAGAAATCAAAAGAGATTCTAAAAATAGCGTGAGTGAAATTAGAAAAGTCTGAAAGTAAAATTGTATATAAACTGTTTGAACTATATGGGGAACCTTCCTCAAAGACTAAATATAATATACAAGCGATAGTGAAAACGTACCATGAGGGAAAATTAGAAAAATAGTAATTTTATAAGCAGTTCGATGTATAAACTATAGAACGTACCTTTTGCATAATGGGTCACCAAGTTAACATTAGATGCGAGAAAATGCGTAGTTAAACCGGACGTTAAAATAACGATAAGAGTATCTAAAGTTAGACCCGAAGCCTGGTGATTTTACCATAATCAGGATTATAAAAGTCCGAACGGTTTATTGTTGCAAAAATATCCGAAGAATTATGGTAGGTATAGTGAAAGACAAAACTGACCAGGATAGCTGGTTTTCTGCGAAACCTATAATAGTAGGCAATTCAAGAAAATATCTTAGCAGGTACAGAACTTAATCTCAGACAAGACAAATATTGTCATATTTTGTACATATTGGGGGATCGTGAAGATTTTACCAGTGAGTATGCAGACTCGGAATGGCAAAGATAAAACTTGAATGATCAGACATAGAATGATAAGGTTGTATGTCAAAAGGGAAACAGCCCAGAACAAGAGTTAAGGTTCCTAAATTATTAGTTAAGTGAAATGAAGAATGTATTTATTAAAGTCGACAAGGAGATAGGCTTAGAAGCAGCCATAATTTTATGATCTCGTAACAGAGCACTTGTTAAGGTATAAATAGCATCGATAATTTAACGGATCTAAACAATATACCGAAACCTTGTCCATCTTATATTATAAAGAGAATTCTTTTTATAATTTAATGGGGTAGCAGAACGTTGAATTAAGTTATGACTTTTATTTTTCAAATAAAATTATAATTATTTAATTCAAGTGAGAATGGTGACATGAGTAACTAAAAGAAAAAAAAAATTTTTTCCGCCTAAAGCTTATGGATAGATTTAAGTACGGCCTCTAAGTTTTACAATCTAAAGATTGAAACGATGAGAAAATCTTATATTATTAATGACAACATTTTAGTGGAAAATGTGCTGGAAAAATAATAATATATTATTTGTTTTTAACAAATAAAAATTAACCGTACCTAGAAACTGATACAAGTAAGCAAGTAGAGAATACGAAGGCGCGTGAGCTAACAATCATAAAGGAACTCGGCAAATTGACTACTGTAACTTCGGAATAAGGAGGGCTCATAATTCTTGATTAATATCAAGTAAAAGGGAAGAAGCATGAAATAATGTTGTACGACTGTTTAATTAAAACACAGCACTTTGCTGAAAGATAAAAAAATCTAAGTATAAAGTGTGAAATCTGCCCGGTGCCGGCTGGTTAATCGAGATAATTGAATGATTTAACATTTGATGTTGACAGAACCCCCGGTTAAAGGCGGCCTTAACGTGAGGGTCCTAAGGTAGCGAAATGCCTTGGCCGTTAAATGCGGTCTTGCATGAATGGTGTAACGATACAACAGCTGTCTCTATGATTGACTCAGTGAAATTGGAATAGCTGTGCAGATACAGCTTACCTCTAGTTAGACGAGAAGACCCTATGCAGCTTTACTGTCACTAATTATAGAGTATGATAAACATCTTTCAGGCTAGAAGGTAGTAGATAGATATAACAATGAGAACCCTTCAATTGTTTTTCATATGAATGAGACGGTTTAAAAATAATTTATTAAGATAGGGGATTTAACCTCTTTCAAAATAAATAGTTTTTAAATTCACCTAGTCTCTGCCTATTTTAGGTGACCTTAGTGGAGGAACTATTACTAGGAGACAGTTTATGTGGGGCACAGACCCTGTAAAGAGTAAACAGGAGTGTCTAATAATTTCAAATTTTGTTTGTAATTTTAAATAGTTTTACTATTTTTTATCGTATTAACTTATTTATATATACACATTTGTTATTCAAATAATAAATTGTTGTGTATATATTTAAAAAAAATAGGAAGGTAGGATTTTCACTAGGTAGAAGTTAGTGATAATTGAGAAGATTATGAATTTTCATTCTAATCTTTTTTAGCTATTAATTAATTAATAGTAATGTGTGATATTTACAAAGCTCAACGGCTAAATCCTGCCTTACTGTTTGATTATCTACAAATCTTACAGTTGCGTAAGCAGGGCATAGGATCACAAGATACAATAAGGAAAGATCTTGGATTATTGGAAAAGCTACGCTAGGGATGTTTGTCCTTTAATATTTTATTTGAGCTAAGAGCTCTTAAAATAATTGATATAAATTGGGTAAATTTCAAAAATTACTTAAGATAGTAAATTTGAAGCGGAATTTATTTTAGCATATGTTATAAAATAAAAACGTTCAACGACTATAAGGTGAATGTTATGCAATACATGATAATCCTTTTAAACTACCCAACATTTTTATGGCTATAGGTTAAAGCTATAATAAGCATATAAAAAGAAATAAAAAGAAATAAATAATAAATAAAAATGAAAATTTTTAAGAATAATTTAAATAAAAATATCAGAACTTCTGGTTTAAAACCTAAATTAACTGTTATAAATAATATGAAATATTTACCTGCTTTTTCAAAAGAATGAAAAAATGTTATATATTCTTTTAATAAAAATAATATGAAAAATATACCAGCTAATACTGTAAATATAAATAAAATAATTAAAAGTTATTTTAATTTATTTTTTAAAAACCGTCAATTTTTAGGTAAAACTAAATTTATATATCTAAAAAAAAGACGTAATTTTTTAAGAAGAATTTTTGTAAGTGATGCTAATATAAAATATACAAATAGTAAAGCAAAAATAACACTATTTACTATAAATAAAGAAAAAAAAGCATTAAAAAGAAAATATCATCTATTAAATATGAGAATAACTTATAACTTGTTTAAGAATTATACTTCTTTGTACAATAATTATATAAAAAATATTTATTCTCTTTTATATAAAAAATATAAAATGTATGATGAGTATTTTTTTGTAAAAGATTTTATAAAAAAAAGAAAATACATTAATTATACTTTTAAATACTTAAATACATTTTTAAAATTAAATCATCTTATTTTGAAAAAAATGTGGAATGAATTAATTAAAAATGAATCAGGGAAATATTTTAATTATTTGAGAAAATATAGTTTGTTATATTCTTTAAATCAATTTAAATTTAATAAAGTAAGATTATTATCTAAATTGACCTATTTATTAGAACTAATAATAGGGAAAAAAATACAATATAATATAGTAAATTTAAAATCTATTACTTATCATCCTGATATTTTTACTGATCTTCTGGCATTAAAGGTTAAGAAAGATAGACTTAATCCTCGTAGAAAAATGCATAGTGTATTACATAAAGCTCGTATACTTGAAAAAAACAGAATACAAGAAAGAAGTAAAGCACAAATATCAGATAAAATTGATATTTTTAGAGATAAATATAGAGATTTAAAAATTATTTCTCATATGAAAAATCTGAATTTGTCTGGGTTAGTAAATACTATATTGGAAAAAAATAGAAAAAATATAAAAAAAAACAAAAATATACACAGTTTAATATTCAATTCTATAGGTTATAAACATTTAAGTGGAATTAAATTAAAAGTTTCAGGGAGATTAACTAAACGTTATAGAGCAGATAGAGCTGTACAAGTTTTAAAATGAAAAGGAGGATTAAAAAACATAGATTCTTCTTTCAAAGGTTTAAGTTCAGTATCTTTCAGAGGAAATTCTAATTCTAATGTTAGTTATTCTTGATCTAAATCAAAACGTCGTATAGGATCTTTTGCAGTAAAAGGTTGAATAGGAGGTAAATAATAATAAAGGATATCTATAATATGCTTATAATAAAAATGAAGACATAGTCTGAACCATTTTGAAAAAAATGGAAATTCAATTAGATGATAACAAAAAGAACAGGCTAATTTGCGCAAGAGTGTACATAATGAGTGCGCGGTTTGGCACCTCGATGTCGGCTTAACTTATCCTCATGGATGCAGAAACTATGTAGGGTGCGACTGTTCGTCGATTAAAAAGTTACATGAGCTGGGTTAAATACGTCGTGAGACAGTATGGTTTCTATCTTCTAGAGGAAATTAGAATAAAATAAGAAGGAACTTTTGTACGAAAGGAACAAGAAGTATTTAATTGTTATTAGTTAAATAATAGTTACTAACCTATGGTTTACCTGTTGTTTATGTGTCTAAATATTAAATATATATATACTAATATATATATCTGTACAATAAGTACATAAGAATGTTTCTTTCACTAAGATAAATATATATAGCATAAGCACGGCAGGGAAGCTAAGTTGGCTAAAGATAAGTGCTGAAAGCATATAGGCACGAAGCTTTTCTTAAGATATTTCTTAAATATCCGTATTATACTAATACGAAATTTTTATAGGCTTTATTTGTAAGAATCTTGAGATTTTAAGGAAGATAGTACTAATTTTATAAATTACTAAGGATATACGTATCTTTTTTTTTATTTGCTTAGTTAGTATAATAGAAATACAATTGTTTTGTAATCAATGAATATAAGTGCAAGTCTTATACTAAGCTTATTATTACTAGGATTAGTAGTCAAGTGGTAAGACATAACTCTTTCAATGTTACCATCGCAGGTTCGAATCCTGCCTAGTCTAGAAAAATAAGCAGGTTAATGTAATAGTAACATATTCGGCTCATGTCCGAAAAAGTATTGGTGCAAATCCAATATCTGCATGAATAAGGGAAAATAGCTTAATCCGGTAAAGCATACTGCTCATAACAGTACTTATAAGTGTTCAAATCACTTTTTTCCTAAATAACTAGAAATGCTCATGGAATGGTGGCGTTTCATAGATTTAAATTCTACTATTATATCTTTAATAACTAAATTATATATTATAAAAATAAATAGTACAAATACTCTGTCTGGTAAGACATTACCTAGAAAAAAAAATTATTTAGTATGTATTATTTTCTGTTTAGATCTTTTAGTAATAAATAAAAATGAATATTTTTAAGAAATACAATTTTACATGAACCCAAGTGCTGGAATAGGTAGACAGTGAAAGCTTAAGTTTTTCTGAGATAGCATCTCGTGTGTGTTCGAATCACTCCTTGGGTAGCTCTAATAAGATCTAATTTTTTTAAGTAAAAAAAAACTTTTTAATTCTATACAAAAAGGAAAACGAGTATGGATTAATGATAAACCGTTTGTCTTCCAAACAAATTATGCTGGTTTGATTTTAACTATTCATAAGCTTCTATAGCTCAATGGTAGAGCATGGTACTGTTAATATCGTGATAGATGTTCGATTCATCTTAGAGGCTTAAAACCCTTTAGTGTTATAATTTAGCTGTGTAAAACACATGTCATAGGGGTAAATTGTTCGATTTAATTATTTGATTTATCTCTGGTATGTCAGAGAGTAAATTTATTTAATTTTATAAAAACCTAATATTTTCTATACATGTTATCAATTATTATATTTATTAAAGGGAATTAAAACAATAAATTATAGGGGATATAGTTTAACTGGAAAAATAATAGAGTTGCAATCTATAGTTTCAGGGTCGGCTCCTGATATCTCCATATAAAGCTCGAGAAGCTCAGTTGGTCGAGCGGAACATTGAAGCTGTTTAGGCCGTAAGTTCGAATCTTACCTTGGGCAAATATACTAATTATTATGATAAATAAGTTTGAAGTAGATAAATTTGGTTAGATAACTATTTCACTTAAAATGTTAATTAAGGGTATAATTTTATATTACTGGTATTAACAACAATAATTCAAATAATATAAATATTATATTGTAAAGTAATAAACAATAACATATAATATAAAATAATTATTTAATAAAGATTATTCTTTAAAGATTTATTTTTTGTTGCTAACGCAGAAAATGATTATTATTTTTAATAGTGTTTTTGGTATTTAAAGATATAGAAAGATTAGACTTAATTAATATTATTAATGAAGGAACTTTAGTATAATGGTAATACGTATGACTTTTAATCATTATGATATAGGTTCGACTCCTGTAAGTTCTATTTAAATTGTTTCTAGTAATATTTTTTTATTATACACATGATAACATTAGTTATCTTGATTCATATACTTAAATTAAGATAATAAAAATTATTTGAGAGTAAAGAAATTTGGATAAAAATACTTTATAAGTAAATATACAAACTAAAATTTAAAGATTTTATTTAACTTAAGACTATAGACCTCTTAAATAAATTCAAATGTCGGAAATGGTAGACGAGGTAATTTTAGGTGTTGCTGGGTGAAATATACCGTAAAGGTTCAAGTCCTTTTTTGAATAAGTAAAACAAAGGGGAACTTTCCTATGTAGAATATATAAGTATACATAAAATGATAAATGGGAAGGAAAATATAATTTAAATATAAAAATACAGATAAACAATAAAATAATTTATTTAATTACATAGATCTAATTTATCTTTATGTAATAATATGAATATAGGTAAATTAACTAAAAAATAATTTTTAAATTGTTATTTCGAGTTGACTAACGGGTAGGTCGTAAATTTTTGGTATTTATTGTGGGTGTTCGAATCACCCCTCGAAAAATTCATGCGTATTAAGAAAAGATAAGGTAGATATAGTTCAACGGTTAGAACGTCTAATTGTGGCTTAGAAGGCTCTAGGTTCAAATCCTAGTATTTACCCTTGCGCAAGCTATGCTTGAATAGTTTAATGGCCAAAACCTTAATCTCATACGTTAAAGATAAAAGTTCGATTCTTTTTTCAAGCTTAAAAAAAAAATAATTTACAATGTTAATTCTTTCAATAATTTCAACTTTATTATCGAATGCCGTCAATAGTAGACGTGATGTATCTATTCTATATAATAGAATAGCCATACTAGTTTTAATTTATTGTATATTTAATGATATTCTTTCTTTAACTGTAGTAACGAAAGGTGTAGGTTTACATGGAGGTTTATTATTAATTAATAACATAACACAAATATTCCATATATTTGTTTATTTCATAAGTGGAATAATATTAACATTAACTAGTTTTTATCCTAGAAAAGTATGAGTATCTGAGTATTCATCGTTATCAACTTTATTAAGTAGTAGATTTGTTTATTATAATACAAAAATAATAAATAAAATGGGGGAACAATTTAAAATAACAGAATATCCTTTAATAATATTATTTATAGTAACAGGTGCAATATTTTTAATGTCTACTAATGATTTAGTGTCTATTTTCTTATCTATAGAATTACAAAGTTACGGTTTATATATATTAAGTACAATATATAGAAATTCAGAATTATCAACTACAGGAGGATTAATTTATTTCTTATTAGGTGGATTAAGTTCATGTTTTATTCTATTAGGTACAGGTTTATTATATGCTAATTCAGGTAGTACTAGTTTAGATAGCTTATATATTATAACTAGTTTAAGTGATATAAATTCTTCAGATCTATGATATAAACCTTATTATATAAATCTTTCTTTAGTTATTTTTACAATAGGGTTCTTATTTAAAGTAAGTGCAGCTCCTTTTCATTTCTGATCTCCTGATGTATATGATGCTATTCCTACCATAGTAACTACATTTGTAGCTATTATAGCAAAAATTTCTATATTTATTTTATTATTACAAATAGTATATTACACTAATAATAGTTTTGTTAATGGACAAGGAATAAATTGAACATATATTTTATTAATGAGTTCATTATTTTCATTAATAATTGGTACAGTAGTAGGTTTAACTCAATTTAGAATAAAAAGATTATTAGCCTATAGTACTATTTCTCATGTAGGATTTATATTATTAGCTTTAGGTATATCAAGTATTGAGTCAACTCAAGCTTTTATTTTTTATTTAACACAATATACAATAAGTAATCTAAATGTATTTTTTATATTAATAGCTATGGGATTCTCATTGTATTGTTATACAAGTGAAAATAAAGAACACGAAGAATTATTAGATAAAAATAATTCTCCTATTCAATTAGTAAATCAATTAAAAGGATTCTTTTATATAAATCCTTTATTAGCTTTAAGTTTAGCCATAACTATTTTTTCATTTGCAGGTATACCACCCTTAGTAGGATTTTTTGGTAAACAGATGGTATTAAGTGCAGCATTAGATAAAGGTTTAATATTCCTATCTTTAATAGCTATAATAACAAGTGTTATTGGGGCTATTTATTATTTAAGTATAGTAAAAGAGATGTTTTTCAGTGAACCTGAATATAAAATTAATACATTCTTAAAAAATTTAACATTGAAAGGTAATATCATTAACGATAAAAAAATCATAGATGTAGATTTTAAATATAATAATATAGTTTTATCTAGTCCTATTTCATTTATTATAGCTAACATTACATTAATAATATTATTATTCTTATTTATGAATAAAGAATGATTAAGCATGGGAACCATCTTGGCTCAAATATTATTTCATTCTTAAATGAATAGTATAACATTTTTATTTATATTTGTATCTGTTTTAACTTTATTATTTTTAGTACTTAATTTTGTTTTAGCTCCTCATAATCCTTATCAAGAAAAGTATAGTATATTTGAATGTGGTTTTCATAGTTTTTTGGGGCAAAATAGAACTCAATTTGGAGTAAAGTTTTTTATATTTGCATTGGTTTATTTATTATTAGATTTAGAGATAATAATTATATATCCTTTTGGTCTTAGTGGATATGAAAATGGTATTTATGGTTTAATAATTGTATTAATTTTTATTGGAATAATTACAGCAGGATTTGTGTTTGAATTAGGAAAAAACGCGTTAAAGATAGATAGTCGACAATCTAATAATTTTTATCATAAATCGACTGAATTTATAAATACTTTTGTTGAAAATAAATAAGAGTGTGTTATCCTAATTTTGTGAAGTTTGCTTTTTAACCTTGAAATTTTCCGAGAATATTTTTAGAATATATAAATACTGTTTATATGTTATTACAATCTTCTAAAGTAATAGGTGCAGGTTTAGCTACTGTAGGTCTAGCTGGTGCTGGAGTAGGAATAGGAGTAGTGTTTGGATGTTTAATTTTAGGAGTTTCTAGAAATCCTTCATTAAAAAATCAATTATTCTCTTATTCTATCTTAGGATTTGCTTTCTCAGAAGCAACAGCTTTATTTGCTTTAATGATGGCTTTATTACTTCTTTATGTAATATAAATAATAATATTTGTTAGGTTGAGAGTCATCTGTTATATATATGCATTAAGTAATCATAAAAGGTGGAGGGGTAGTGCTTTTTAATTCTTTTAGTGGTTTACTTAGGCTAAATATTCTATTTACAGAAGGGGTATTAGTTTAATGGTAAAACAAAGTGCTACGGACACTTAGATTATAGTTCAAATCTATCATACCTTAGGTAATAAAAATGTTATTATCTATCTATGTATATTTATTTTATAAAATAAATATATGTATATATTACAGAATAATTTGTCATAATAATATATATTTAAAATGAGTTTAACTTTAGTACTTTTTTTAATAGGAATCTTAGGGTTCGTATTTAATAGAAAAAATATAATATTAATGCTTATTTCAATAGAAATAATGCTTTTATCTATAACATTTTTAATATTGGTAAGTTCTATTAATTTAGATGATGTAATAGGACAAACTTATGCTATTTATATTATAGTAGTTGCAGGAGCAGAATCAGCTATAGGATTAGCTATATTAGTTGCTTTTTATAGATTAAGAGGAAGTATTGCAATAGAATATAAATAATGTATTTAAGTATAATTGTATTACCTTTATTAGGATCTATAGTGTCTGGTTTTTTTGGTAGAAAAATCGGTGTGACAGGTAGTCGTGTTTTAGGTTGTTTTAGTATTCTAACAACAACAGTATTAGCTGTAATAAGCTTTTTTGAAGTAGGGTTTAATAATAATCCTGTCTCTATTAATTTATTTAAATGATTAGATAGCGAAACATTTAATGTTTTGTGAGATTTTCAATTTGATAGTTTAACTGTATCAATGCTTATTCCTGTGTTAATAATAAGTTCTTTAGTTCACTTTTATTCTATAGGATATATGAGCGATGATCCTCACAATCAAAGATTTTTTAGTTATTTAAGTTTGTTTACTTTTATGATGATAATATTAGTAACAGGTAATAATTATTTAATAATGTTTATAGGATGAGAAGGTGTAGGAGTATGTTCTTATCTATTAGTGAGTTTCTGATTTACTAGAATAGCCGCAAATCAAAGTTCGTTATCTGCTTTCTTAACAAATAGAGTGGGGGACTCTTTTTTAATGCTAGGAATGTTTATAATATTATGATCTTTAGGTAATTTAGATTATAGTACAGTATTTTCATTAGCTCCTTATATTAATGAAAATATTATAACAATAATAGGTATCTGCTTATTAATAGGAGCTATGGCTAAAAGTTCACAAGTAGGTCTTCATATCTGATTACCTATGGCAATGGAGGGTCCAACTCCAGTATCTGCATTAATTCACGCAGCTACAATGGTTACAGCGGGAGTTTATTTATTAATACGTTCATCTCCTTTAATTGAATATAGTTCTACTGTACTATTAATATGTTTATGATTAGGTGCAATTACTACTGTATTTAGTTCTTTAATAGGATTATTTCAACAGGATATAAAAAAAATTATAGCTTACTCTACAATGTCACAATTAGGGATGATGGTTATAGCTATCGGTTTATCTTCATATAATATTGCTATATTTCATTTAATAAATCATGCTTTTTATAAAGGATTATTATTTTTAGGTGCGGGGGCTGTAATACATGCAGTAGTAGATAATCAAGATCTGCGTAAATATGGAGGATTAAGAGCTTTCTTGCCTTTAACATATACTGTTATATTAATAGCTAGTCTTAGTTTAGTAGCCTTCCCTTTTATGACTGGATTTTACAGTAAAGATTTTATTTTAGAATCTGCTTATGGGCAATATCATTTTAGTAGTATCGATGTATATGTTATTGCAGTAATAGGAGCTATTTTTACTACTTTGTACTCAGTGAAAGTTTTATATTTAACTTTTTTAACTAATCCAAACGGATCTATTAATTATTATAAAAATGCTCATGAAAGTGATATTTTTATAAGTTTACCATTAGTAATTTTAGCTATTTTTTCTATTTATTTTGGATTTATAACTAAAGATATTTATATTGGTTTAGGTTCAGGATTTTTTACTGATAATAGTATATTTATTCATCCTTTACATGAAATATTAATTGATACTGAATTTGGTGTTCCTACTATATTTAAATTAATACCTTTAATTTTAACTTTATCTTTTACTGGTTTAGCTTTATTTTATCCTGAATTTATACCTAGTTCAATATCTAATTTTAAATTAACTAAATTAGGATATTATATATTTGGATTCTTTAATCAACGTTTTTTAATAGAATTCTTTTATAATAAATATATTGTAAATAATATATTATTTTTAGGTGGTCAAACTACAAAAGTTTTAGATAAAGGTAGTATCGAATGAATAGGTCCATATGGTATAAATATGATATTAAATAAAATAAGTAAAATGGTTTCAAGCTTGAATAAAGGAGTTGTTACTGATTATGCTCTATACATATTAATAGGGATTTGTTTTTATTTATCTATATTTACATTCTTTTCTTTATTTTATAGTTTAATGTATTGTATTACTATATCTTGTTTATTCTCTTTACTATTATATGGTCATTGAAATTCTTTATCTAAAGATTCTCTTGTTATCTCAACTAATTCTAATTTAATTTCAGGTTTTACATGATTGACTTTACCTGGGAGGAAAAAAACTTTTATCTTTTTTAATTGATAATGTTTTTACATTTAAGTTTATAACTAGAATTTTTATTTTATTATTATCTTTTTTTATCAGTTCTGAATTATTTAATTTAGATGGTAATGAAGAAAACTTAGAAAATAAAGGTAAAGAAAAAGCCATAGATGAAAGTGAAGAAAATAAAGAAAAAAAAAGATGAAGAAAAAGCTGTAGAAGAAACATTTGAGTCTAAGTATAAAGCTGGTTATATGACTAAGAAATTTGAAGAAATGTATGATCAAATGGCTAAATGAGAAAATGAAAAGTTAGAGGATGAAAAGAAAATATATCAAGAGACAGGACATATTGATGCTGAGAATTTACATTCTAAAATAGCTGAATTTAGAGAAGATGATGAGGTAATATTGAAGGAGCTTAGAGAAAAAGTAGAAAAAGTAAGATTAGCTGATTCTCCAGATGATGTAGGTAGCTCTTCAAATAAAAGAGAATATACAAAGGATGATGAATCTTTATCAGAAGAAGGCTCTTCAAATAAGAAAGAATGTACAAAGGATGAATCTTCATCTAAAGAAGATTCTTCAAATAAAACAGAATCTACAAAGGATGATGAATCTTCTTCTAAAGGAGATAGCTCTTCAAATAAAAGAAAATAAAAGGATATTAAAAGAAAAAGGATAGTGTGCATGATTTGCAAATTACGTAAGAAATCTTTCTACGTGATTTTTAAGGAGTACTTGTTTTTAGGGTGGGCCAATATAATTTACTCCGACATATTTAAATATATAACTAAAATATGAGAATATTGAAAAGTCATCCTTTATTGAGATTGCTTAATTCATATTTAATAGATCATTCTCAACCGAGTAATATAAATTATTTATGAAATTTTGGTTCATTATTAGCTGTTTGTTTAGGTATACAATTAGCTACAGGTGTTACTTTAGCTATGCATTATAATCCTAGCGTATTAGAAGCATTTAATTCTATAGAACATATTATGCGTGATGTAGAGAACGGGTGATTAATTCGTTACTTACATAGTAATACAGCATCAGCTTTCTTTTTCTTAGTGTATTTACATATAGGAAGAGGTTTATATTATGGATCTTATAGAGCACCCAGAACATTAGCTTGAGCTATAGGTACAGTTATATTAGTTTTAATGATAGGTACTGCTTTCTTGGGATATGTATTGCCGTATGGGCAAATGAGTTTATGAGGAGCTACTGTTATCACTAATCTTATTAGTGCTATACCTTGAATAGGGCAAGATATTGTTGAATTTATTTGAGGAGGTTTCTCTGTAAATAATGCAACATTAAACAGATTTTTTGCTTTACACTACTTATTACCTTTTGTTTTAGTAGCATTAGTAATTGCTCATTTAATTGCTGTTCACGAAACGGCAGGGGCAAGTAATCCTTTGGGTGTACCTGGTTATTATGATAGAATACCTTTTGCTCCTTATTACTTATTTAAAGATTTAATAACTATATTTATCTTTATATTCGTATTAAGTATGTTCGTATTTTTTATGCCTAATGTTTTAGGGGATAGTGATAATTATATACCAGCTAATCCTATGCAAACGCCAGCTGCTATAGTACCAGAATGATATTTATTACCTTTCTATGCTATATTAAGATCTATACCTAACAAGTTATTAGGTGTTATAGCTATGTTTAGTGCAATATTAATTATTTTAATTTTACCTATTACTGATTTAGGTAAAACTAAAGGTTTACAATTTAGACCTTTTAGTAAAATAATTTTCTATATATTTGTAGCTAATTTCTTAATATTAATGCAATTAGGAGCTAAACATGTAGAAAGTCCATTTATAGAATTAGGACAAATAAGTACAATTCTTTATTTTAGTTATTTCTTAGTATTAACACCTTTAAGTGCTATAATTGAAAATACAATTATGGAAATACAAGAAAATAAAACGATAAATAGAAAGATTATGTTTGTAAATGGATTTTACACTATGATTGCAAATCCTAAGTTTTGAGGTTCGATTCCTCCATAATCTTTGTTAATAGGTTTTTGTTTGTTTACATAAAAAATACTTAGAATAATAATGTAAAAAATTTTTAATCTAAGTATGGCAAGAACAACGTCTAGACTTTTCATTTTATTTTAAATGCATGTTAAATATAATTTATTTTACTTTATTTTTTTCTATTATTATAATTTACCTTAGATAAGTTTATTCCTAAGTGTTAAATAATAGAATTTCTTAGTTTATGATGTTGCTTACTGTTGACCTTTTCTTGAAAATAGAAGATATATCTAATTGGTCATTAAAATCACAAATTAGTATGGGATTTGAAAGATGATTTTTTTCAACTAATGCTAAAGATATAGGTACTTTATATTTAATATTTGCTTTATTTTCAGGTTTATTAGGTACAGCTTTTTCTGTTTTAATAAGATTAGAATTAAGTGGACCTGGTGTTCAATTTATAGCTAATAATCAGTTATATAATAGTATAATTACAGCTCATGCTATATTAATGATATTTTTTATGGTTATGCCCGCTTTAATCGGTGGTTTTGGTAATTTCCTATTACCTTTAATGGTAGGTGGACCAGATATGGCTTTCCCAAGATTGAATAATATAAGTTTTTGATTATTACCTCCTAGTTTAATGTTATTACTTCTTTCTACTTGTATAGAAGGTGGTGCAGGTACAGGTTGAACTTTATATCCTCCTTTATCAGGATTACAAAGTCATAGTGGACCTAGTGTAGATCTTGCTATATTTGCATTACATTTATCAGGTGTAAGTAGTTTATTAGGAGCTATGAATTTTATAACTACTATTATTAATATGAGAACACCTGGAATAAAATTACATAAATTAGCACTTTTTGGTTGAGCAGTAATAATTACAGCTGTATTATTATTATTATCGCTACCAGTATTGGCTGGTGGAATTACTATGATACTTACAGATAGAAATTTTAATACTTCTTTCTTTGAAGTAGCTGGAGGAGGTGATCCTATATTATTCCAGCATCTATTCTGATTTTTTGGTTAATAAAGGATGGCTATTTTTTATAAAAAAAATACTTTGCTATATGCTGGAAGTTCATTAAAGCTTTAAATACTAAATCCTATTATTGTGATAATGTAAAAATTTTAAAGATGTAACAATTGATAATCAGCAGGAAACTTGATATAAGGATCCTCAGAGGCTATACGCAAAGCATCTTTCGTGTAATGAAGGATGAAAATAGAGTCCAAAAAATAATCCATATGGTTTAAAAGCTGATATGTTTAATTAGAATATATAAGTTTTTAATTATGAAACAGTAAAAGAAAAATATTTATATAAATAATATTTGGTATTATATTACCATGGATTTGTAATGCATCCAGAAGTTAACTATATTGGCTTCTTAATGTTGCTATATGCTGGGACTACTTCTAAATCAAATTTTAACTACTATATTTCGAAAATTACAGTAACAAGGTTAAAACAATGGAGTAAATCAGCAGGTAACGTTATTCTTTGTAATAATGGAACCTCAGAGACTTTACGCAACAAAACAGTAAAAAATTTAAATAATGTGAGATCAGTTTCTGTTCATGTTCCTAAATATTTAAAACCTTTAAGTTATGAACAATTTGGTCAATATTTAGCAGGTTTAATAGATGGTAATGGTAATTTTGTCGCTGACGCAGAAAATCAGCAATTAATTATTACATTCAAAAAAATAGATATTTCTTTAGCATATTATATAAAAAAGCGTATAGGTTATGGGAGTGTAAAAAAGGTTAAAAGTAAAGATACTATTTTGTTAATTATATCTAAGAAGGAGGGATTGGAAAAAGTAATAATTTGAATAAATAATAAAATTAGAACTAAAACAAAGTATGATCAGATTATAAACAATGTACTTAATCATCCAAATTTTTTTGAATTTAGAGAAAAGATAAACTTAAGAATAAATTTAGAAAAAAATTTTAAAAATCATTGATTAGCTGGATTGTCTGATTGTTTAGGTAATTTTTATGTAAACCCAGAAAATGAACTAGGAAATATTTTATATTTTCAATTAAATTGAGATGAAAGAAATATCTTACTTTTAATTAAAGAATTTTTAGGTGGAAAAATTATTTATGACCCTAGCTTACATATTTATACTTATATATCTAATAATGCAAAAAATATTATAGGTTATTTTGATGAATATCATTTATTGTCAAATAATTATATTACTTTTTTTAAATGAAGAAAAACTTTTTTAAGATTAAACATATTTAAATAGATATTGCTGTTTAAGATAAAGTCCTAACAAAAATGGAAAGTTTTTGAGTATTAATTCTAATAGATTGCATTAAAAAGTAACTACTAAATTAATCAAAATAATTGTTATATATTAATTGTACCGGGATTCGGTATTATTAGTACAACTATCTCAGCTAGCTCTAATAAACCTATATTTGGTTATATAGGTATGGTTTATGCTATGATGTCTATAGGTGTACTAGGGTTTATAGTATGATCACATCATATGTATACTGTAGGATTAGATGTAGATACTAGAGCTTATTTTACTGCAGCTACATTAATTATTGCTGTACCAACAGGTATTAAAATATTCTCTTGATTAGCTACTTGTTATGGAGGATCTATTAAAATGACACCTTCTATGTTATTTTCATTAGGATTTGTTTTTATGTTCACTATAGGTGGATTATCAGGTGTAGTTTTAGCTAATGCATCATTGGATATAGCATTCCATGATACTTATTACGTAGTAGCTCATTTCCACTATGTTTTAAGTCTGGGGGCTGTATTTGCTATGTTCGCAGGATGATATTTCTGAGTACCTAAAATGTTAGGTTTAACATATAATGTAAATATGGCTAAAGTACAATTTTGATTATTATTTATAGGAGTTAATTTAACATTTTTCCCTCAACATTTTTTAGGTTTACAGGGTATGCCTAGAAGAATAAGTGATTATCCTGATGCTTTTGCAGGTTGAAACTTAATAAGTAGTGTAGGATCAATAGTAAGTGTTATAGCTGCAGCACTATTCTTATATATTGTTTATTCACAATTAGTAGAAGGAAAAGTTGCAGATAGAAATCCTTGAATGACTCCGGGATTCTATACTGATATTTTACAAGCTAATTTGAATAGATATTATAATAGTTTAGAATGAGGGTTATCTAGTCCTCCTAAACCTCATGCATTTGTAAGTTTACCTAAACAAAGTAGAGGGTTTTAAGTTTAGAATAATGATTAATACTATCCTAAATACAAGTCTCATTAGCTCAATTGGTAGAGCATAATACTTCTAATATTTGTATCCTAGTTCGAATCTAGGATGAGATTTAATACGAGACAATCTTTTCTAAAATAAATTGCCTATTGAAGTCTTTGGCTGTTTTTGCGTTATTTTTGGTTTAATATATGATAAATAAAAAAATAAAGCTAATAAACCTTAATGAATTTTCTTTTTGTTCATTAATAGAAATATTCAAGATTACTACAACTAAAATAAATATATTTTTTATAATAAGTTATTATTAACTAAAGAAAATTTAAAGAAAAGAATTTATAAACTAAACTAAAATAAAAAGAAGAATAAATTATGATTTTTCATAGTACAATGATTTCTATTCTAGAAAATCTTATATTAATGCTTCCTGCTCTTTTAGTAGTAGCTTATGTTACAGTAGCAGAAAGAAAAACTATGGCTAGTATGCAAAGAAGATTAGGACCTAATGCTGTAGGTTATTATGGTTTATTACAAGCTTTTGCTGATGCCTTAAAACTAATATTAAAAGAATATGTAGCACCGACTCAAGCTAATATTATTCTATTTTTCTTAGGACCAATAGTAACACTGGTATTTGCTTTATTAGGTTATGCAGTAATTCCTTATGGTCCCGGTTTATCTTTAAGTGACATGGAATTAGGAATATTATTTATGTTAGCAGTTTCATCTTTAGCTACTTATGGTATTTTACTTGCAGGATGAAGTGCTAATAGTAAATACGCTTTTTTAGGATCTTTAAGAAGTACTGCTCAATTAATTAGTTATGAGCTAGTATTAAGTTCCGTTTTATTGATTATTATATTGATAACTAATAGTTTAAATTTAAATTTAAATGTTCAATTTCAAAAAATTATTTGATTAGCTTTACCATTATTATGTATATTAATAATATTTTTTATAGGTTCTGTAGCTGAAACAAATAGAGCTCCTTTTGATTTAGCCGAAGCTGAATCGGAGTTAGTTAGTGGATTTATGACAGAACATGCTGCTGTTATATTTGTTTTCTTTTTTTTGGCGGAATATGCTAGTATAGTACTAATGTGTATTTTAACTAGTATTTTATTTTTAGGTGGTTATTTAATAGAATTTGATTATTCATATTTATTATATAATTACTATTATTTTGATATTGGGTCTTCTTACAGTTTAATGAGAGAAGAATTATTAAATAGTACATCTTTCAATGGTCTTTTGACTAGTATTACTTTAGGTATAAAAACTTCAGCCATGGTATTTATATTTATTTGAGTAAGAGCCTCTTTCCCTCGAATTCGTTTTGATCAATTAATGTCATTTTGTTGAACGGTTTTACTACCGATATTATTTGGGTTCCTTATTTTAATTCCTTCTTTACTTTATACCTTCGGTATGTTTTTTTGTTCGCTTACATAAAGACAAATACTCTTGTTAAAAATAAATAAGAGCGTGTTATCCTAATTTTGTGAAGTTTGCTTTTTAACCTTGAAATTTTCCGAGAATATTTTTAGAATATATAAATATTGTTCATTTGATTAAATTCTTAAATAGTCAAAAATTAAGCACTAAAAGAATGTTTAGCACTACCCCGATACGTCATGCGATACCCACAGGTGGAGCTGAAGTAGAACTAGCCCTAATTCTATATGCGATTCCCGTCAGTTCTATGTTTTTTATGGCCATCGTCTGAGCTACAGTTACTATAGCTGCAGGTGAACTTCTTGCTACAAGATTATCAGAATCAGCTGTGGAAGCACAAGATTTAGTAATGTTTCCTGAAAATCTCCAGGGTCCTTTCTTTTTTGTTCCTGTCAATACTATGAATTTGTTAAATTGATATATTTTAAGATTACGTGAGGGTGTAGCTTTTTGATCTAATTTACAAAATTATGAGACATTAAGTGCAAACGAAGTAATAGAATTTATACGGCAGTTAGATTTAATGCTGGCAAGAATAAGACAAGTGGACTTCTTTTCTGACCTTATTACTGAATTAGATGATACAACGATGAATGCAAATCTTGAACATCTTCATAGACATAGGGCAGAGCTGAATCTTCTGATTCAGCAGATAGAAGGAATTAAACTATTAATTCATCGTGAAATTTTAGGTCTTCCTCATTAGTTGTAGATTAACTTTAAATTACTTATAGTAACCAGGAATGCTCATGCAATGGTGGCGTAATATATAAATAGAGCTTTAAGTTTTGTGTTGTTATCTTGTTTAATTTTATTTCCTGTGCTGGGAACTATTCTTGTATCAAGTATTAACTCATACCAAGAAGAATTACATGTTAAGTTGACAGCATTAGTTATAAGTGTAATAAATTTAATTATATCTTTATTTATATTTGTATTATTTAATAATAGTACAAATCAATTTCAATATGTTCAAGAACACTATAACATGCAATATTTTAATATATATTTAGGTATAGATGGTATTTCAATATATTTTATATTACTAACAACAATTATAATGCCAATTGCTTTATTATCTAATTGAAATTTTATAAAAGAAAATGTGAAATCGTATTTAATTATAATGTTATTATTAGAATCTTTATTGCTTATAGTATTTATGGCATCAGATATATTAGTATTTTATATTTTCTTCGAAAGTATTTTACCACCTTTATTTTTATTAATAGGTATATTTGGTTCAGATAATAAAGTGACTGCTAGTTATTATTTATTTTTATATACACTTTGAGGTTCTTTATTTTTATTATTATCTATTTTAAGTACATCTTCTATAATGGGTAGTACAGATTTCGATATATTATTTCAATTAAATTTTGAATATAAAACTCAAATATTCTTATTTATAGGTATATTTATAGCTTTTGCAGTAAAAACACCTACAATTTTTTTAAATAATTGATTATTGAAAGCTCATGTTGAATCTCCTTTAGGTGGAAGTATTGTATTAGCTGGTATAGTTTTAAAATTAAGTTTATATGGTATCTTTAGATTGATTTTACCTATACTACCTAAAGCATCTTTAGATTATACTTTTATAGTATATACTATTAGTGTAATAACAATAATATATGCTAGTATAAGTACAATAAGAACAACAGATATAAAAGAATTAATTGCTTATAGTTCAGTATGTCATGCAGCTGTATATTTAATAGGTGCATTTAGTAATACAATACAAGGAATAGAGGGTAGTATAATATTAGGATTAGCTCATGGATTTGTATCTAGTGGTTTATTTATATGTGCAGGAGGTATTCTTTATGATAGAACTAATACTAGATTATTATATTATTATAGAGGTGTAGCTCAATTAATGCCTATTTTTAGTATATTATTCTTCTTACTAGCATTAGGTAATTGTGGTGCTCCGTTAACATTTAATTTTATAGGTGAATTTATGTCACTATACGGAATAGTTGAAAGATTACCTGTTTTAGGTGTATTTGCTTGTTCTTCTGTTGTATTCTCTGCGGCATATACTATATATATGTTTAATAGAACGTCTTTTGGAGGTTCTTTCAGTAAAATGATAGAAAATGGTTTATTAGATGTTAACAAAAGAGAATTTATTTTATTATTAATTTTAGTATTATTTACTGTTATATTTGGAATATATCCTTCTTTAATATTAAATGTATTAGATTATTCTGTAAGTAATCTAATTTATGCATTATAATTTAATTATTGTATTTATTAAAACTAAGAAGATCATCTCTAGAAAAAAAAAATTCTATATAGAAAAAAAAAATTCTATATAAGAAATTAACTAAAAAAACAAAAATGAAAATTATTTTTAACTCAATAATTCGTTTAGACGCACCTATGCCTTGAGGTATTTATTTTCAAGATAGTGCTACTCCCCAAATGGAGGGACTAATAGAACTTCATGATAATATTATGTTCTACTTAGTATTAATTTTATTTGCTGTAGGATGAATGATGTTTTCAATAATAAAAAACTTCATACACACAAAAACTTCTATATCTCATAAATATTTAAATCATGGTACTTTAATTGAATTAATTTGAACTATAACTCCTGCTGTTATATTAATACTTATTGCTTTTCCTTCCTTTAAACTTTTATATTTAATGGATGAAGTAAATGATCCTTCTATGTCTATATTGGCTGAAGGGCATCAATGATATTGAAGTTACCAGTATCCAGATTTTATAGACTCTAATGAAGAATTTATAGAATTTGATTCTTATATTGTTCCAGATTCAGATTTAGAAGAAGGAGGATTAAGATTATTAGAAGTAGATAACAGAGTAATAGTACCTGAATTAACTCATATAAGATTTGTAATAACATCTGGAGACGTTATTCATTCATTTGCTTGTCCTTCTTTAGGTATAAAATGTGATGCATATCCAGGTAGATTAAATCAAGTATCAGTATTTATAAATAGAGAAGGAGTATTTTATGGTCAATGTTCCGAAATATGTGGTATATTACATAGCTCTATGCCTATAGTAATAGAATCAGTAAATATAGATAAATTTGTTCATTGATTATTAAATGAAAGTGAATAATGGGAAAAAAATAACATTAAAGTAAAAATTATGCCTATTTTATATTGCATATTATATGAAAATATTAATAGAATTATGCCACAATTAGTGCCTTTTTATTATATGAATGAAATTGTATTTTCTTTTGGATTAATAGTATTTATTTTATATATATTATCTAAATTCATATTACCTAGAATAGTTCGTTTATTTGTATCTCGTGTATTTATAAATAAGATCTAATTAAAGATTTTTATTATAAAAACAAGGTATTACTATCTAAACACTTAGGTATTTTTCAAGATTTATATGTGAATAATTAAACAAAAATTAAATGTCATACAAGAAAGAAAGTTTATTATTAGAAGTAATTAGTCCTTTAGATCAATTTGAAATAAGAGATATATTAAATTTAGAAATATTAGGAGGAAATTTTCATATATCTTTAACTAATATTGGTTTTTATTTAATATTAGGAACTTTAGTTATATTAATAACTAGTTTATTAGCTACTAATTATAATAAATTGGTAGGTAATAATTGATCTATTGCTCAAGAATCATTATATGTAACTATACATAATATTGTTACAAACCAAATTAATCCTAAAAATGGTCAAATCTATTTTCCATTTATGTATACTTTATTTATATTTATATTAATGAATAATTTAATAGGTATGATACCATATAGTTTTGCATCTACAGGACATTTTGCTTTAACTTTTGCACTTAGCTTTACAATAGTTTTAGGTGCAACTATATTAGGGTTTCAAGAACATGGTTTAAAGTTCTTTTCTGTATTAGTACCAGCAGGTTGTCCTTTACCTTTATTACCTTTATTAGTTTTAATTGAATTTATATCTTATTTAGCTAGAAACGTATCTTTAGGTTTAAGATTAGCCGCTAATATTACAGCAGGACACATGTTACTTAGTATATTAAGTGGTTTTGTTTATAATATAATGAATTCAGGTTTAATATTCTTTATTTTAGGTTTAATACCTTTATTATTTATAATAGCTTTTTCAGGGTTAGAATTGGCTATAGCATTTATTCAAGCACAAGTTTTTGTAGTCTTATCTTCTTCATATATAAAAGATGGATTAGACTTACATTAATTAAGCTAAAATTAAATTTCTATTAAAATAGATTTTTATTTATAATATAAAAAGTGAGTAAAAATGGAAAATTATCTGGTTATATATTTTTAATTTTCTTTAAGAAAAATAAAATTAATTATATGTTACGAAAATAGAAAATAAAAAAAAAAAGATAGTTAATTATAAAAGAAAAAGAAGCGAACAATAGCACATGTAAAATTCTAAGTGAAAAATCAAGAAAATATAACAATAAATAATTTATTTTATTCCTTTTTAGAACTAGTAGTGATATAAATTGAGTTTGGTGATGGCTCTGATTGAATGCTGTCCAAGTGCTTGACACATGCTAATCGTACGTTTTAATAATAAATATTAAAAAGTGGTGTACAGGTGAGTATTAGATATTTTTTGCCTATCTTAAAGAGAAGGTAGATCCTTCATATTAATAAAGAGGTAACGACATAAAATACATTATGTTGTCTGCCTTGCTTTAAGAGGATGATAATTATCATCGAGACAGGTAGTAGTTAAGGTGATGACTTAACTAGCCGACAACTCTCGTAGTCGTATCTGAAAGGTTGATCGACCACATTGGGTCTGAAAAAAGCCCAATGCATATAAGTACAGCAGTGAGGAATCTTGGTCAATGGCCTAACGGCTGAACTGGCAACTTGGAGGAGTGATAAGTCTTAAGTGTCGATTTTCATTTAAGATTTTATTGAACATCGAATGAAGCTTTGTCTATATATTGATAATGACAATATATATATTACGTCTTGACCAATTACGTGCCAGCAGTCGCGGTAATACGTAAAAGACTAGTGTTATTCATAAGGATTAGGTTTAAAGGGTACTTAGATGGTCATAATAGCTTGTAATAATGTAACTATTAGACTAGAGTTATATGTAAGAGGGCAGAACTTGCGGAGGAGAGATAAAATTCTTTGATCCCAAAGGGACTGGTAACGGCGAAGGCAGCCCTTTATGTAATAACTGACATTGAAGGACGAAGGCATTGATAACAAACAGGATTAGATACCCTTAGTAGTCTTTGCAGTCAATGATGAATGCCATAAGTTAGATTTTAAATTTAATAAACGGAAATAAATCTTATTATTAAATAGTATTTAGCTTATAAATAAAAGTGTAAGCATTCCACCTCAAGAGTAATGTGGCAACGCAGGAACTGAAATCACTAGACCGTTTCTGACACCAGCAGTGAAGTATGTTGTTTAATTCGATGACCCACGAAAAACCTTACCGCGGTTTGTATAACTTTTTAGTTACAGGTATTGCACGGTTGTTTTCAGTTAATGTTGTGAAACTGTGTTTTTTTTACATGAAATTAACGTAATCCCTAACTTTATTTCGTAGATTTACGATAAAGTGTTCATTTCACCAAAAGTGAAATTAGTGAGAAAGGGGACTAAGACAAATCATCATGGTCTTAATACCGCGGGCTACAGACGTGCCACGTACTCCTATAACAAAGAGATGCAAAAATGTGAATTTAAGCTAATCTCAGAAAAAAGGATATAAATTAGATATGGATTGTAGTCTGAAACTCGACTATTTGAAAAAGTAATTGCTAGTAATCGTGAATCACCATGTCACGGTGAATTTCTCTCGGATTGGTACTAACCACTCGTCACATGCTGAAAGGAGTTTACACAATAAGTTTGCTTTTTTAGTTATAAGCACTTGAACAAATAGGTTCATTCTTAAGCTGAAAATCTTCGTATGTGTAATTCTAATTAGTGTAAAGTCGAAATACGGTTCGTGTAGCGGAAGTTGCACGGGAAGCATTATTATTAACTATATAAATTGTATAATATATAGATCTTAATTTATCTATTATATAAAGGAGACTTCCTTTATCGGTAAGAAGGGTTGAGCTGTAAACTCAATAGCGACAGCTTTTAAGAGTTCGAATCTCTTGTCTCCTAAAAAGAATTAGTAACTTAATTAGGTAAAGGATTTCCTTGTCACGGAAATAGATGTCGGTTCGATTCTGATCTAATTCGTTCTAAAAGGAAAAGTTGCCATAGGTAAGGCGAGATGTTTGCTATACATTGTGTAATTCACTTGGGTGTTCGATTCACTTCTTTTCCGTAAGACCCTAATACTCAAGGGTAGAGTATAGTATAATTAATATCGTGATAAAGTCCGATTAATATTAAAGGGCTTACTTTAATTTTATGATATTATCTGTGCAAAAAAAAAGAATTTTTATGACAAATTTAACTCGTAGTAATTTTCAAGACCATCCTTTTCATCTAGTTTCTCCATCTCCATGGCCATTATATACTAGTATTTCATTATTTATTTTAACAGTAAACGCTGCATTATCTATGCATCTTTTTAATAATAGTTATATAATGGTATATATGGGTATGTTTTTGCTTATAACTTCTATGTCTTTCTGGTTTAGAGACATAATAGCAGAAGGAACTTATTTAGGTAACCATACTTTAGCTGTTCAAAAGGGGTTAAATTTAGGAGTTATTTTATTTATAGTGTCAGAAGCTTTATTTTTCTTAGCTATCTTCTGAGCATTTTTCCATAGTGCTTTAACACCTACAATAGAGTTAGGAAGTCAATGACCACCTATGGGAATTGAACCTGTAAATCCTTTTGAATTACCTTTATTGAATACAGTTTTATTGTTATCTAGTGGAGCTACAATTACTTATGCACATCATTCTTTAATTAAGGGTGATAGAACAGGATCTTTATATGGATCTATCTTTACAGTTATTTTAGCATTAGTATTTACATTATTTCAAGGTATAGAATATAATGTTTCTTCGTTTACAATAAGTGATGGTGCTTTTGGAAGTTGTTTCTTTTTTGGTACAGGATTCCACGGATTTCATGTTATTATTGGTACAATTTTCTTATCTGTTGCTTTATGAAGAATATACGCATATCATCTAACAGATCATCACCATGTTGGTTATGAAACAGGAATATTATATTGACATTTTGTTGATGTTGTTTGATTATTTTTATATGTATCAATGTATTACTGAGGATCTTAGAAAAAAAAACGAGTATAGGTTAATGGTAAACCGTTTGTCTTCCAAACAAATTATGCTGGTTCGATTCCGGCTATTCGTACTTTTATCTATAAATATAAATTCCTTAAAAAAAAAGGTTAATAAAAAGAAAAAAAAAATGAGTAATCAATTAGTAGTTTTATTTGATTTATTAAGCAGTGGGTTTAAAGTAGAGTTTTTAGAAATACTTAGTTTAATTGCATTATTATTTGGTATAGCTGTAATTACTATAAAAAATCCCATAAGTTCTTTAATGTGCTTGATAGGGTTATTTAGTGCAATTTCAGTATATTTAATTGTTATAGGATTAAATTTTATAGGATTTTCTTATTTAATTGTATATATTGGAGCTGTATCTATTTTATTCTTATTTATATTAATGTTAATTAATATAAGAACAAGTGAACTATTAAGTAATAATATAAATAGTATACCCTTAGCTTTATTAATTATAATTTTATTGAATTATGCTTGAATTCAATTATCTCCGGAATACGGGGGAATTTTTAATAATATAACAGGTAATTTAGTTTATACTAATTTATTAGGAAACTTCTTAGAATCTGTGTTTGTAAATAAAAATATGATAAATATTATGTTTATAACTAGTAATAATTGAGACGGATTTATGACAGAAACAAGTCATATTGTAGCTGTAGGTATGATATTATATACTGTATTTAATATGTGATTATTATTAGCTAGTTTAATATTATTATTAGCAATGGTAGGTTCAATAATTATAACTATAAAAAAAAAGGGGTTTAGTTCAGTGGTAGAATATTTGTTTTACACTCAAGAGGTGAAAGGTTCGATTCCTTTAATCCCTAGATATGATAAGTTCTTTAACTTAACGGTAAAGTGCATTTTTGATAAGAATGAAATTTAAGTTCGATTCTTAAAAGAACTAAAAAAAAGAGAATTGGCCGAGTGGTCTAAGGCGGTAAGTTTGAGTTTTATTAGGTGTAAAAAGCCTCATCCGTTCGAATCGGATATTCTCTGAAGAGTATAATTTAATTGGTAAAATAAGAAGCTTCAACCTTCTATTTCTTGGTTCGAGTCCGAGTACTCTTGTATGCGGATCAGGGCCGGGTAGGTAAGGCACTTCTCTTGGGATGAAGGTATGTTAGGTTCGAACCCTAATGATCCGATTTAGATCTTATAGAGATAAACATCCAATTTAGAATTTGGATAAAAATTAAAATTTGAAAATATGTTCTAAAATATATAGAATATAAATAAAACTTTTCAAATAAAATAAATAGAAATAAAATAAAAATT